TATTGCTAAAATGGGGAATAGAAAGAAAGGGTTGTATCATATTTCTTAAATTCTCATCAATTTTATATACTTTATTTGAAAAAAAAGAAGGACGCGGATTCTTCTTCATTTTTAATAACGTTACCAAACGGAAGTTTTTGTTACTTATTTTCGAACCTTCTTTACCCCATAGAGATATTGAATAGAAGGGGGTATTCCTTTTTCCACTGTAATTTTGAAAATGAACGTTTAAATGTCCTTCAAAAGTAAGTAAATAGATCCGACACATATAAAATGCGGTTAATCCCGCCGTAGACCAGGCTATTATTCCAAAAATAGGTGAATACAACCAACTATCATTAAGAATTTCATCTTTGGACCAAAAACAAGCAAGAGGTGGAATACCGCAAAGAGAAAGTGTACCTAATAAAAAAGAATTTTTGGTAATTGGTAGATGTTTTGTTAAACCTCCCATAAGCCCCATATTTTGACTTTTTTTTGGACAATATCCAACAAGAGTTTCCATTGAATGAATAACGGATCCCGATCCTAAAAACAATAATGCTTTGGAATAAGCATGAGTAATCAAATGAAATAAAGCACTGCGATAAGACCCCATACCTAGAGCTAACATCATATAACCCAATTGAGACATTGTGGAATAGGCTAAACCCCTCTTAATGTCTTTTTGAGCAAGAGCTAAAGTAGCTCCTAAAAAAACTGTTATTATCCCTATCAAAGAGATCAAATTCATTATGTGGGGTATGACTATGAAAAGAGGCATAAGCCGAGCTACAAGAAAAATTCCCGCTGCGACCATCGTAGCAGCATGTATAAGGGCCGAAATAGGAGTTGGCCCTTCCATTGCATCAGGTAACCATACATGAAGGGGAAATTGTGCAGATTTCGCAATCGCACCGGCAAATAATAGAATAGCGCACAAAGTAACAAATAAAAAATTGACCTCATTATTAGAAATCAAGTTATTGAATATTTGGAATAAATCATGAAATTCGAAACTCCCCGTTATCCAATAAAACCCTAAAATGCCTAATAATAAACCAAAATCGCCAACACGATTAGTTACAAACGCCTTTTGACAAGCCTTTGCTGCAACAGGTCGTGTGAACCAAAATCCTATTAATAAATACGAACATATTCCAACTAATTCCCAAAAAATATAAATTTGTATCAAATTTGAACTAGTAACTAATCCCAACATGGAAGTAGTGAAAAAACTCAGATAAGCAAAAAATCTCAAATATCCGTGATCATGAGACATATAATTATCACTATAAATAAGAACCAGAATTCCAACAGTAGTGATTAATATTGACATAATAGAAGTAAGTGGGTCGATCAAGTATCCGAATTCTAAAGAAAAATCGTTATTGATAATCCAAGACCATACATATTGATAGACATAACTGCTATTTATTTGCTGAATAGACATATTCATGGAAAAAATCATGACTATACTTAACAATAAAACGCTCTGAAAAGACCACATACGACGAAGACTTTTTGTTGCCGTCGGAAAAAGAAGAAGTCCCAACCCTATTAACATAGGAACTGGAAGTGGAAGGAAAGGTATTATCCACGCATATTGATATGTCTGTTCCATAAAAAAAGTTTTTTATTCTTAATTAATTGTTTCCGATTCACCGGATCTTACCTCGTTCGAAAAAAGTCAATAAAAAATCAAGATATGCACTAACTTATTTAATAATTTAAAATTATTATTTAGTCTTAGTCTTTTCAAAATCGTTCAAATATTCAAAACAAGAAGTTACAATTGGTCAAATGAGATGACCAAGTTAGATATAAAAACGAATACTTATAACAGGAAAATGCAAACAAATATAAATTATTATTACGAGAATTTCTCGTAATAATAATTTATATTCATAGATTATATTCATAGAGCAAGGAGAAAAAATTACGCTAAAAAGAGTACTTGATGCTCATATGAATTATAGGATTAACTAAGGTCATCGGTCTAATGAAATAAAAACTCTTGATTTTAGTTAGGTTCTTTCAACTCATTAACTAATTCATTATGGGATTGATTGTTTTCCATTTCAATCAAAACGATTTCTTAGTAAACGTTAGAATATTCTAGATCTAAAATGAACTTTTTTTATCGAGAAGGGGTAAAAAACGACTGAGATCTTTTTTTATCAAACCACGTATCCTTTAACAGATTTATTAGTAATCTCCTTCGAATTTTAAAATTGAATTTAGGTGTATTCTGTTCTCGAGTTTGACTAAAAAAAGACTCAAGTTTTTTATTAGGCAAAAGTTTACAATCCCTTAGGTTCTTTCTTTATTTTATTAAATAATTAAGAATAATTAAGTTTGATTTCTATGACCTAGCAGATTCTAAAGATATAAATTTGAGAGATAAAGAACGAGAACTAAGAGTTCCAAACCAAAAATTTTTGGTTTTACGAATATTGTATGGAATCAAAATTTTTTTATTTCGAGTCATTTTTGATCCAATTTTCACGGAGCTTTCACATATCTATATTTCTTTTTTATGAAGAGAATATTATTTATATAAAAATATTATTTATAGAAAAACTAGATATTGAATAAGAAATAATAATTTGTTTTGAACAATAGATGTCTTTCACATCCAACTATAACAATCATTTTAAAATGGCAGTTCCAAAAAAACGTACTTCTATATCAAAAAAGCGTATTCGTAAAAATATTTGGAAAAGGAAAGGATATTGGGCGGCGTTAAAAGCTTTGTCATTAGGGAAATCTCTTTCTACCGGGAATTCAAAAAGTTTTTTTGTACGACAAACAAATAAGTCCTAAAATATTGGATTGGAATAATCGGAATGGATTTGACTCAAAAAATGGGCTCAATAATTTGTTAATATCAAATTCCCAATTGGCAGTCCCTATTCTAATCAATATGAAATAGACCAGGTTTCAATCTTATAAGATGTCTAAAAAAAAAAGAATTCTTCTGTTTTCTGAATTCTAAAAAAAAGAAATAAAGAACAAAATACAATATTTTTTATTTCTTTGTAGTATATTTTCACTAAGATTTTGGTGGTGGGGAGTCTTATTTTCCCCATCGACCTTTACAATAATGAAAAATTTTTATCTTTCTCGGGAAGGGCAGATATAATATTTTTAGTTCAAATTAATGGATTGTTGAAACTAATGGATTCCATGTTAAAAAATTTTGGATAACTTTATGACTTCTTAATTTATAATTTTTAGTAATTACTATACGGAATGGATTTACTATATATATCCAATTTTGAGCCCAATCAATAAAAGAACTTCATTGTTGAGATATTATGTACAACTAATGTGTCAATGTACAAATAATGTGTCAATTTGGAGTAATCCAAAATATGTTTATTTTGGATTCATTGAGAAAATTTATTTTTTGTTTCAAATTTATGAAATCAGATAAACGAGAAATAATGAAGTATCAATAAAAGTAAAAAATGAAAACAGTTTTTTATTCTATCGAGAGAATTCTCTACTTGCAAAAGTTGGATTTTCGAATCGGATAAACTACGTCAAAGCCCTAAGATAAAAAAAACGGACACCCTAATAAAATAAATGAAACTAATGAACCTTGAAATTGACTTTTGAACTCATTTTTTTTATCAATTTGAATCTTTACTAAAAAAAACTTATTTGATTGAATTGACTTGTGCAATCTCGACGATTGAATATAAATAGGCTATTATTAGTTCGAGCAAGCCGCTATGGTGAAATCGGTAGACACGCTGCTCTTAGGAAGCAGTGCTAGAGCATCTCGGTTCGAGTCCGAGTGGCGGCATGCCATCTTCTAAAAGAGATCCAATAGATCCTATAATAAAAATAAATTAAATTCCCGATTTCTATTTATTAATTAATATTAATTTAGGGGATTCCCTCCCTTTTTTCATTTTTATGATATTTTCAACTTTAGAGCATATATTCACTCATATTTCCTTTTCGATTGTTTCAATTGTAATTACAATTCATTTGATAACCTTATTGGGCAATGAAATCATAAAACCATATGATTCGTCAGAAAAGGGGATGATAGTTACTTTTTTATGTCTAACAGGATTATTAATCACTCGTTGGATTTATTCGGGCCATTTCCCACTAAGTGATTTATATGAATCATTAATCTTTCTTTCATGGAGTTTCTCCCTTATTCATATAGTCCCTTATTTCAAAATAAGAAAAAATTATTTAACCACAATAACTGCCTCAAGTACTATTTTTACCCAAGGCTTTGCTACTTCGGGTCTTTTAACTGAAATACGTAAACCCACAATATTAGTACCTGCTCTAAAATCGGAGTGGTTAATAATGCACGTAAGTATGATGATATTGAGTTATGCGGCCCTTCTTTGTGGATCATTATTATCAGTAGCACTTCTAGTCATTACATTTAGAAAGATTTTTTATAGTTATAAAAATAATAATTTATTAAAATTAAATGAGTCATTTTCGTTTGGTGAAATCCAATACAAGAATGAAAGAAACAATATTTTTAAAAAAACTTATTTTTTTTCGGCTAAGAATTATTACAAGGCCCAATTGATTCAACAAATAGATTATTGGAGTTATCGTGTGATTAGTCTAGGATTTCTATTTTTAACCATAGGTATTCTTTCAGGAGCAGTATGGGCTAATGAAGCATGGGGATCATATTGGAGTTGGGATCCAAAGGAAACTTGGGCCTTTATTACTTGGATCGTATTCGCAATTTATTTGCATACTCGAACAAATAAAAATTTTCAGGGGTCAAATTCCGCAATTGTGGCGACTCTAGGCTTTCTTATAATTTGGATATGCTATTTTGGGGTCAATCTATTAGGAATAGGGCTACATAGTTATGGTTCATTTACGTTAACCTCTAGTTAAATTCAAGAAAAGTTCTTACGAATACAAACAGAGTGGAATATGGTGTATATAAAACACCTTGTGTCAACCGGCGAGAACCGTGTGAATCAAGTAGTGTAGTGATTCACACGGTTCTCGCAAAGACC